TCAGTATACAAACTAGCGCAAATGGAAATGATTTCCATATGATAGGAAATTCTAATGATCTCGATACAAGTCAAAAATACAGACATTTGTGGGTTCAATGCGAAAATTGTTATGGATTAAATTATAAAAAATTTTTTAGGTTAAAACTGAATATTTGTGAACAATGTGGATATCATTTGAAAATGAGTAGTTCAGAAAGAATCGAACTTTTGATTGATCCAGACACTTGGGATGCTATGGATGAGGACATGGTTTCCGTGGACCCGATTGAATTTCATTCGGAGGAGGAACCTTATAAAGATCGTATTGATTCTTATCAAAAAAAGACAGGGTTAACCGAGGCGGTTCAAACAGGCATAGGTCAACTAAAGGGTATTCCCATAGCAATTGGGATTATGGATTTTCAGTTTATGGGGGGCAGTATGGGATCCGTAGTAGGCGAGAAAATCACCCGTTTGATTGAATATGCTACTAATAGATCTTTACCTCTTATTATAGTGTGTGCTTCCGGAGGAGCGCGCATGCAAGAAGGAAGTTTGAGCTTGATGCAAATGGCTAAAATATCTTCAGCTTCATATAATTATCAATCAAATAAAAAGTTATTCTACGTATCAATCCTTACATCTCCTACAACCGGTGGAGTGACTGCCAGTTTTGGTATGTTAGGAGATATCATTATTGCCGAACCTAACGCCTACATTGCATTTGCGGGTAAAAGAGTAATTGAACAAACATTGAATAAGACAGTACCCGATGGTTCACAAGAAGCTGAGTATTTATTCCATAAGGGCTTATTCGACCCAATCGTACCACGTAATCCTTTAAAAGGTATTCTGAGTGAGTTATTTCAGCTTCACGGTTTCTTTCCCTTGAATCAAAATTCAATCAAGTAGATCGTTTAATTCAGTTCTTTTTTTCTTTGAGGTGAACAAAACAAGTATTTAGTTTCTATTTATAGTAATAAGTAATCAAAAAAAATAGATAATATAAAGGTGAATAGGTACACTTATTTAGTTCTTCATTTCTTGTACCTATACCTATTATTATATACTGATAATAGATATACTTATCATAAGATATCTTTATAACAGGTACAAATATTATATTAAATCGAGGTATCCATTCTATGACAACTTTCAACTTACCCTCTTTTTTTGTGCCTTTAGTGGGTCTATTATTTCCGGCAATTGCAATGGCTTCTCTATCTTTTTATGTTCAAAAAAACAAGATTGTCTAGATTTGATGGGACCCAATCTCATCCATTTTTTTCAAGACTCGTATTTGGATCATAATACAGATATCTATTTATTTATGGGTCGGCAGATGTATGAAATGTAAAGTAAAAATATCTATATGTATGTAGATATCCATAGTGGGATCCTATAAAGGGATCTTTTTTTATATCTAACCGATTCGATGAATTACTCCGAATGGTTCACATCATAATAATAGTGCTAGTTGATGAGAGTTACTTCGGGAACAAAACAAAAAAATAAAGTCAAATTCATTTTGGTTATTCTCTCAATTCCAATAAAATGAAACAACTGGATCTAGTATGAACTGGCGATCAGAACGTATATGGATAGAACTTATAACGGGGTCTCGAAAAACAAGTAATTTCTGTTGGGCTTGTCTCCTTTTTTTAGGTTCGCTGGGATTCTTATTGGTTGGAACTTCTAGTTACCTTGGTAGGAATTTGATATCCTTATTTCCTTCTCAGCAAATCCTTTTTTTTCCACAAGGGATCGTGATGTCTTTCTACGGGATCGCGGGTCTGTTCATTAGCTCCTATTTGTGGTGCACAATTTCGTGGAATGTAGGTAGTGGTTATGATAGATTCGATAGAAAAAAAGGAATAGTGTCTATTTTTCGTTGGGGATTCCCTGGAAGAAATCGTCGCATATTCCTTCGATTCCTTATGAAAGATATCCAGTCAATTAGAATAGAGGTTAAGGAAGGTATTTATCCTCGGCGTGTACTTTATATGGAAATCAGAGGCCAGGGTGCCGTTCCCTTGACTCGTACTGATGAGAATTTGACTCCGCGAGAAATTGAACAAAAGGCTGCGGAATTGGCCCATTTTTTGCGCGTACCAATTGAAGTATTTTGAAATGAATTGAAGAATGAATGCTTTCGCAGCATTGAGTAAGGACCTCATGAATTATATTTGTTGTTATATAACAACTTAAGTTTTTTCAGGGCGCTCGTTCGAGCAAAAGCGGACGCGTATGGAACAACCAGAAAACAGAAAACAAAGTGGTTTTTGTCCACCAAAACCAGTTTTTCATACTAGTAACAAGTATACTAACTAAGTATGGATTCATCTATCTGAACAGTTCAGACTATAGAATTCATCTTTTTTTTGTCCAATAATTTTTGAATTGATATGTTAGTGTTAGATATAGATGGATCATATCTTGTAATTTCATTTTTTTTTTCAATTGATGTTTTGTTTATTTTTATCCTTTCTTTTCCTTTTTGATGATCAAAAGATTGGATGGTTTATAACTAGAATCAATCATTCTATTTATCTCTTTTTTTTTTGCTACTCGTTTTTGATTTCATCTTATCAATACAATATTTTCCGAAATTTCCCTCAACTATTCCCCGGCTACGGCTAGCCAGCGAAGTTTTTTGAAATAATAGATCTAAGGGGGTTCTTTTGCCCCTAAATCCAAAAAGATTCATTTGCTCGTTCGGGCATTCATCGAAAGGGTGCAATTGCTTCGAATGAAGAAATAATAAAACAAAATATTGTTTCCAGATCCAAGGACTAACCAATTAATTAAAAAGGGGGAAATAGGTCTATGGATTCAATACCTTGTTATAGAACTCATGTTTCATGGAAATATCAGATTGGATAGAATCGAGGAATGAAGTGGTTTCATTAACAATTCAAAGATTAAAAATGCCAAAAAAGAAAGCATTCAACCCCCTTCTATATCTTACATCTATAGTCTTTTTGCCCTGGTGGATTTCTCTCTCATTTAATAAAAGTATGGAATCTTTGGTTACTAATTGGTGGAATGCTGGGCAATCCGAAATTGTTTTGAATGAGATTCAAGAAAAGAACGTTCTAGAAAAATTCATAGAATTAGAAGAACTCTTCCTTTTGGACGAAATGATAAAGGAGTACCCGGATACACATATACAAAAGTTTCGTATAGGAATACACAAAGAAACGATACAATTGGTCAAGATGTACAATGAGGGTCATATCCATACCATTTTACACTTTTCGACAAATCTAATAAGTTTCGCTATTCTAAGTGGTTATTCTATTCTAGGTAATGAAGAACTTGTTCTTATTAATTCTTGGGTTCGGGAATTTATCTATAACTTAAGCGACACAATAAAAGCTTTTTCTATTCTTTTATTAACTGATTTATGTATCGGATTCCACTCGCCTCACGGTTGGGAACTAATTATTAGTTCTATATACAAGGATTTTGGATTTTCTCATAATAATCAGATTATATCTGGTCTTGTTTCCACCTTTCCAGTCATTCTAGATACAATTTTAAAATATTGGATCTTCCGTTATTTAAATCGTGTATCTCCGTCACTTGTAGTGATTTATCATTCAATGAATGACTAAAGAATGATCCACTGATATGAATCTAATCATAATGTTTTTTACTTCGTACATAAACAAACCTTTTTAATCTTACTCATTCTTTATGTTTCTATCCATCTAGGAAATTCCTCCTGGATTCCAGTAAAATAGCAGAATCGTGGATAGGGAACTCTACTAGCAACCTACCCAATTTATTGTAGAAATTTTCGGGATCAATGATTGGACCATGCAAAATAGAAATATCTTTTCTTGGATAAAGGAACAGATGACTCGATCCATTTCCGTATCGATCATTATATTTATATATGTAATAACTTGGACATCTATTTCACATGCATATCCCATTTTTGCACAACAGAGTTATGAAAATCCACGAGAAGCGACTGGGCGTATTGTATGCGCCAATTGTCATTTAGCTAATAAGCCCGTGGATATTGAGGTTCCACAAGCCGTACTTCCTGATACTGTATTTGAAGCAGTTGTTAGAATTCCTTATGATATTCAACTGAAACAAGTTCTTTCTAATGGGAAAAGGGGGTCTTTGAATGTAGGGGCCGTTCTTATTTTACCTGAGGGATTCGAATTAGCCCCCCCCGATCGTATTTCTCCGGAAATGAAAGAAAAGATGGGCAATCTTTCTTTTCAGAGTTATCGTCCTACTAAAAAAAATATTCTTGTGATAGGTCCTGTTCCTGGTCAGAAATATAGTGAAATCACTTTTCCTATTTTATCTCCGGACCCCATTACTAAGAAAGACGTTTACTTCTTAAAATATCCGATATACGTGGGCGGGAATAGGGGAAGGGGTCAGATTTATCCCGATGGGAGCAAGAGTAACAATACAGTCTATAATGCTACAGCATCGGGTATAGTAAGCAAAATAATACGTAAAGAAAAAGGGGGGTATGAAATAACCATAGCGGATGCATTGGATGGACACTCAGTCGTTGATATTATACCTCCGGGACCAGAACTTCTTGTTTCAGAGGGTGAATCCATCAAGCTTGATCAACCATTAACGAGTAATCCCAATGTGGGTGGATTTGGTCAGGGAGATGCAGAAATAGTACTTCAAGATCCATCGCGTGTCCAAGGCCTTTTTTTCTTCTTGGCATCTGTTATTCTGGCACAAATCTTTTTGGTTCTTAAAAAGAAACAGTTTGAGAAGGTTCAATTGTCCGAAATGAATTTTTAGAGCCATGTATTTCGAAACATTAAGTTGAAAAAAAAAGACTAAAGTTCTTGTTGATCGATGCAATTCTGTATGGTCAAAAATTATAATAAATAATGAAGGGCCTTTTGCTTGTTTTGTTTATACTGTTTTTCTTCAAGCTATTTGGAATTACTTGTATTCCATCGCTAATAATATACTAGTATACTGGCGTGTAGGTTGCGAAGAATACTTTTTTATTTGATTTGACCC